TAGAAAGCGTCATTAGTAGCTAAAGGGTAGACGCAAGTGATTGGGAAGGATGATAAAGAGACCTTCGCTTACTAAATTTGAAACTGTGATGGTTCTAATAGACTTGGTTGGCGACAGCTATGGCCTATCTACCAACTTGACATTAAGAATGCTTATTTACGACGTATGAGACCGTTCCGTTTCCTTTTATTAGTCTGAGTTCATCTTTTCCGCTTTCAAGCGTGTACACACACTGAAAAAGGAGAAAAATATCCCTTTCATTAAATAGGTAGCTCACTGGAGCAAGCAACGAAGTGCCATAGGGTTCAGGATAAACTTATACTGAAGTAGGTATAGGTACAATCTCTTTGTGGATCAATCTATAGAGTTCATAGAAAAGGAAAAACCTGAGATTAGAGTTGGAGAAAGCCGCATAGAATACGAAAAGCAAAGGCGAAGGTGACTTTACATCTCAGTCGAAAGCGGTTAATCCGGATCCATTTCATAAGTGGACTGGGGAATCTCAATCTCAAAGGTCTTCGCTCGGTTCCATAGTTCAATCTAAATCCTGTGAGGCTGGAAACTTCTACAACAATATTACATATTCCCATCACCAGTAAACGATACAGTAAACCTTTAAATAGGTTCACTCTTGTCCATGCTCAAGGGCTAAAGCCAGCCGTCCTTCTGAAAGGTCCTCTTCTACGGCTCAAGGTTCAAGCTAAATCAAGTTCCTTTTCTCACTTAAGCGGATACTCCAAGTAAAATCAATGCTTTAAGGAAAGACTTCCCAGCGCAGTCAAGCAAGATAGGATTCTCAACAGGATAAGTTCCGTGGACAAGGCGAGCTAGCAGCGGTGCTTTCCTTCCGTGCCGTAGGTCAATGAAATTCTCTTTTTCAGCACGAGAAGTCTCAAATGCTTTCAGAAGAGGTCCAAGGGAACTCGACTGAAAGGAGAGGTACTTTAGTAACTCGACTGAAAGGAGAGGTACTTTAGTAACTCGACTGAAAGGAGAGGTACTTTAGTAACTCGACTGAAAGGAGAGGTACTTTAGTAACTCGACTGAAAGGAGAGGAAGCAGCCGATCCTAGCATGGAATAATGGTAAGAAAGGCCGGGAAGGATTTGATCTTTTTCCGGTCATGCTTCACTTCAAAGTGGAACAAAACAGATTGGTTCTAGTTTCTATGAGTAGACAGGAGAAGCACCGCTCAAAATAGCTTTCGCGAAAGCCGGTCATTTTTACCTTGTTTTCCGAAGGTAGCAGAAATCTTCCTTTTTTTCAAAAAGTAGACGGGTATTGAATTGTTCTTAGCTTGGCGCGCTTGCTTCCCTCTAAAGAAGCACAACCATAACGCTTTGAAGTCTTAAGTGAATCACTCAATTATTTCCGTACCGCCCTCTCTCGAAGCAGTATTTCCCTCAGCAGCATATCCTGTTTATTCCGAACTAACATATCTTTTTTATCCCCTTTTATCCCGCGGATTCCGCTTTTCCCCTCAAATTTGAGCTAGGTCAGTCATAGGATTATTTCCAGTCTAGTCTAGAATCAACACCAAACCTTCATTACATTACAAAAGGGCTCCCCTCTAAGCTTTCGCTTAGCCTTGCCTTATCGTTCAACGATCCGAACTTGAACCCACAATCGCTTCTCTTGCTACTTTTCTTTCTTCCTAGAAATAATAAAAACAAGGATTGGAAGTGGAACCGATTTCCCGGAAGAGGTCTTCGGCTTGCTCTGATATGATAAGAAACTTGGTTCGCTCCCTCTCCCTGTCAACATACATGGGATTGAGCAGCCCCCTATCTCAGAGGGTTTACCCCATGGCCAGTTTGCGATGAAAGAAACTTCAGAATGCAGCCCACATAGTCCTATCAACATACAAGGCTTTTCAATCCAGTGAAAGACAGGTCGAAAACTTCCATATCTGATAGGCATTGTGCAAAGGAAGATTTTTGATGTCTGGTTCTATCTGTCTGTGCTTGGTCTGGACCCTTAGTTCTTGCAGGTGTAAGCGTGCTCCCCATGTAGTTTTCTTCGTTCCCGTGTAATCAGGTGCGAGTGTAACGAGTTTGTTTGAAATAAGTCCAATGAGATGATACGAAAACAAAGAGTTAAAAGCTGGCTTAGAAGAAAGTATAGTGGGCATGGTTTAGAAGGTAGGTTACCTGCTCGTAAGAGGCAGTCTAACTTAGTTAGAGGAAAGCTTGCTCATCAGAAGGATAAGCAAGGTTTGATGAATTCTCCTAGAAGGAAGATCAAAAGTAAAGGTCTTCAATAGTAGTATAGTAGGGAACATATCACAACCAGCAAGCGTATTCACTATTCACGTCAACATTTTAGCAATCGAAGTCGGAGTGAGCCGATTCAATGTCTACAGGGCGTCTGTGTAACACATATCAAAGCGTCTGTTGCCAAGTCTAATATCTGATATCTGTGTTAGCTGCCTGCCTGTCTCTCCCTGCCCACGACATGGGTTGGACTTAGAGTCTCTTTCTTGTCTGTAGTTGGTGTATTCATATCTCTCCTTTGAATGGCATAGATCTTCGTAGTACCAGTCAGCTAACAGGATCGGCGTATGGGCAAGCAAAGAATCTAAAGTCATCCTTTCCTGTTAGTAGCCGGGTAGTGAAAAGACCTTAGGAGGGAGCGAAAAGCACAACTACAAGGGTTTGGTGAATCTCTCTTCCCCAGAGTTGGTATTCTATGTCAGGTCTCAAGTCAAGAAGTGAATCGATCTATAGAGACAGTGGCAAGTCAAAATAGAACCTCAACTCTTTTTCGGACTTTCCGCAGCTGGAAGGAACTAGTCTTTGAAATTAGCAAGAGGATCTAGGCACAAGGGCAGTCAGTGAGGGTGGTTGGAAATCAGCGACAAGCCAGTCTTCTATCACTAGTCAGCTGACCTTAGGAGCGATCGATCTCATGGCCAAGCCAGTACCAAAGCTCAAATCCGGACTGAGTGTGAGTGTCGCAACATCGTTGTTTAGACTGAATTCAGTACAGTAATAGGCAGGTCAGTCTTTTAGATTTATGGTATAGCGTAGCTAGTGAGTGAAGCATCAGTTAATATCTTCTTTCTCTTTCTACACCTACTTTCTACCCCTTCTGTCTCGTCACACCCTTCTTTCTCTTTCTACCCCTACTTTGATCTTCTGGAGACAAGTACGGGAAGGTTCTGTTAGTGAGCAATAGCTAGGTGAAAGCGGTTTACTCGTGTACTAGCACTAGCGCGTACTTTGCTCTGTGTTAGGTCAGGGAAGAGAATTGCATATCCCATAGCCGATCGAGGCGGTAAGAAAACTCGAGATCCTACGGATCTAATGGAAGGGAAGCCTTAACCGATAACTTCAATGAACTTCGGTAGGAGCATATCCTTTCTTTGATTAACCGATGGAATAGAATGTTCCGGATGTCCCGACTGCTAAATAGCCTGACTGATTGGCTATTGGAACTGACAGATGGTCTATCCGCCTCCCTACTGTTTGTACTGGAGCCCCTGTTGGCGATGGATCTCCTGGTTGACCGGTCCTGAGATGTCCTAGCTGTTTGGCATGGCTGACCCGATGGCTGGGGAGGATGAAGTGGTGGACCCGTATTGACTGGATGAGATGGTCCCTCTGCCCCGCGTGATAATGTGAGTACTTGCACCCCCGTCTGATGGTACTTGGACTGTCACCGTGAAAGAGGGTCTGTAGATCCGCCCCGTTCCGAGTTTCCGCTCAAGAAGTTCTATGGGGCCCCCGGGCAAAGAGCTAAGGATCTACTCCCGGTCTGCTGCTTCTGCCTAGATTGTTCTGTTCAGCCTACTTGGTTGTTTTCAGCCTCTATTTGGTATCTCCTTTGAAGGAAGGTAGCAGCTGCCGTAACGCGTATAGCTCTGAGTGAATGTATGCCTTCAGCCTCCGCTTGGTCTGCCTTCAGCCTAGCTTGGGTCCGGTCCGCCGTCTATAATCTATTCTCTTCTCCTCCCTGCGTTCTGCCTTGATTGTAGAGTTGGAATCGCCGTTTTCGTTTTCTGGAGAATTTCTACCACTGAATTTTGTTGGAATTTCTCCCACTGAATTCCAACTCGAGGTAAAACAGGCATAGGAATCCAGGCATAGAAAGAGTAAAGGATAAGAGGAGCTGTGTTGACCCTAAGGGCTGATGTGAAGTCGGAGTAAAGTTTTCAACTGGATCAAGCAGATGGTAGGAGTATCGTGGATTTGAATCCCTGAGTGGTTAGTTCGTTAAGTAAAGAGATGACTTCCCAAGTAGTTCCCTAGCCTAGTATTCCCCTATCGTAGTAGTGAACTATCAAAGTATCCAACTGAAGTCAAAGTATTCACCTGAAGTAAGGTTTCATAATGGTCTGCCTTTTTTGTGAAATGATAGACTGTCTGGCCGAGTAAGGTTGTGAATGCGTCTATTCTTCTTTCTTCTAGGTCCCCTCCGGTCAAGTGAGCGAAGCGAGTGCCTTCTTAAATCGTCACTTTCTAAATGTCCTACTGTTGGTAAATGTAGTGAAGGAGGGTTTGAACGAGGATAGGACGTAGTCCGGTCGTTTGACCCTCCTGAAGCGGCTAAGGAATGCTCGTACTGCTGCTGTTACTGGGACGGCTAGTGCTGCCGCACTGTTTTCAGCCTATTTGGTTGCAGTTTCTGTTTCTGCCTTGTTTGGGCTCACTTCACGGTTCTTAAATCTCTGTCCTGCTTCTGCCGAGCTTGGTTGTAGCTCAGTAGTGTGAGGGAAGGCGAACGAAGAAGCAAACTCTGTTCAAAGCGGAGAATGCGGATGAGTCTGTCCACTTATAAGGATGAAAGCGAGGCAACTGTTAGAATGTCTTTGTTGTTTGAGTTTGAACTGTATGATCTACCTCTTCCCTTCGTTCATCTGTAGTTCTCTTTTATTTATTGTTGCTTCATATGCCAAAACTCAGAGGCCGTATGGAGTATAGCCAAGTGGTAAGGCACCGGTTTTTGGTACCGGCATGCAAAGGTTCGAATCCTTTTACTCCAGATTATGAACACCCGATC